TCCAGAAAATTTGAACATCAAAAGAATCCGCCTGATAGGGAATCATTACTGAATTATATTGGTAATTCCTTAACCTCAATCAAAGAATTTCCTTTTGAGCCTGCACCCATTTTGCATTTTAAAAAATATTCTTTATTGAGAGAGCAAACAAGAATTGATTTTGAAAATCAAACAAAAGCTTTAAAATGGGTATTCGATGTAATTACAACTGATCCAAACGATCAAACAATAATTAGAAATAAATCTATTGGAATAGAAGAAATCCATAAAAGGGTTCCTCGGTGGTCATACAAATTAACTGATGATTTGGAAGAACAGGAGGAAGAAAATGAGGAAGAATCTAAGGAAGATCATGAAATTCGTTCAAGAAAAGCCAAACGCGTAGTAATTTATACTGATAACAATCAGAATACCAACCCTATTACAACTACAAATAATACTAATAATAGTGATCAAGCAGAAGAGGTGGCTTTGATACGTTACTCGCAACAATCGGATTTTCGTCGGGATATAATCAAAGGATCCATGCGTGCTCAAAGACGTAAAACGGTTATTTGGGAAATGTTTCAAGCAAATGTGCATTCTCCGCTTTTTTTGGATCGAATAGACAAAACATTTTTTTTTTCTTCTTTTTATATCTCTGAAATGATGAATCTCATTTTTAGGAATTTATTTTATTATAAATAAAAAAATAAATAAAAATATTGATACATAAGATAAATACAAGAATAGATAAGACGAGATTCGCCCACCTCCCATATATTTAATCCCTTCCCCTATAAAAAAACTTGCAACACCAACACCATTTGTAATTCCATCAATTATACGTCTATCAAAAAACTGAGTTAGTTTGGTTAATCCTCTTATCCCCACGGTAAAAACTCTAGTATAAAAAATATCTATGTAACCACGATTATATGACCAATTGTATATCACATTTTTTATTCGGTCCACAAGAATTCTTTTAGGACCCCCTTTTAAAAATGAATTGATTAAATCCAAATTCTGGAAAAATGAATAAGCGGATCCGTATAAAATATATGCTATGAATAGTCCGAAAATTGCTATACTTACCGAAAAAATTGCATTTGTAAAAAATTCATCCAAATTTACAGAATAATTAGAACTTGAATGTAAAAGATTTGTTGATGGGGTTAACCATTTCGATAATATATCAAAATCTATTACTCCTTGATCAAAAGAAATTCCTATTGATCCAACCAACAAAGTAAATAGTACTAATACAAGAAGAGGAAATAGCATAGTATTGTCCGATTCGTGAGGATACATGGAAGTGTATTTATTTCCAAAGTAAGTACTAAAGTATCGTATCCTATTTCTTACATTATTATCAATTTTGGATCTTTCTTTTGCAAAAAAAGAAACCTTTTTATTCATTGTTGATAAAAGTAAATTTGGATTGACTCCTCTTGGAGTTCCTTTTCCCCATAGAGATATGGAATAGAACGAACCATTTTTCGTGCTACTGTAATTTTTAAAATGAACGCGGAAATACCCATCAAAGGTAAGTAAATATACCCGAAACATATAAAATGCGGTTAATCCTGCTGTGAAATAAGCTATTACTGCGAAAATTGGTGAATACAACCAACTATCATTAAGAATGTCATCTTTGGACCAAAAACAAGCAAGAGGTGGAATACCACAAAGAGAAAGTGTACCCAATAAAAAAGTAGTTCTTGTAATTGGAACATATCTTGTTAAACCACCCATAAGAACCATATTCTGACTTTTATCTGGTGAATATCCAACAATAGGTTCCATTGAATGAATAATAGATCCGGATCCCAAAAACAATAAAGCTTTTGAATAGGCATGAGTGATCAAATGGAATAAAGCAGCTCGATAAGAACCTATACCTAGAGCTAACATAATATAACCCAATTGAGACATTGTGGAATAGGCTAAGCTTTTTTTAATGTCTCTTTGAGCAAGGGCCAAAGTAGCCCCTAATAATAGTGTTATTACACCTATTAAAGAAATGAAATTCATTATATAAGGTATGACTATGAAAAGAGGAAGAAGCCGAGCTACAAGAAAAATTCCTGCTGCTACCATAGTAGCAGCGTGTATAAGAGCCGAAATAGGAGTGGGTCCTTCCATAGCATCAGGTAACCATACGTGAAGGGGGAATTGTGCGGATTTAGCAACTGCACCGACGAATAATAAAGAAGCACACAAGGTAGCAAATAAAGAATTGACCCCATTATTTTGGATTAAGTTATTAGTTATTTCGAGCAAATACCGAAATTCTAAACTACCTGTTATCCAATAAAAACCTAAGATTCCTAACAATAAACCAAAATCCCCTACACGATTAGTTACAAAAGCTTTTTGACAAGCACTTGCTGCAATTGGTCGTGTGAACCAAAACCCTATTAATAAATAAGAACACATTCCCACAAGTTCCCAAAAAATATAAATTTGTATCAAATTTGAACTAGTAACTAATCCCAGCATAGAAGTATTAAAAAAACTCATATAAGCAAAAAATCTCAAATATCCTTGATCGTGATACATATACTTGTCACTATAAATAAGAACCATGATTCCAACAGTAGTAATTAGTATTGACATAATAGAAGTAAGTGGATCGATCAAGTATCCAAACTCTAAGGAAAAATCATTATTGATGGTCCAAGACCATAGATATTGATAGATAAAACTTCCATTTATTTGTTGAATAGACAGATTGGCTGAAAACACCATAGCTATACTTAAGAGTAAAACACTAGGAAAAGCCCACATGCGACGAATATTTTTTGTTGCTGTCGGAATAAGTAGAAGTCCAAATCCTATTGACATAGTAACTGGAAGTGGAAGAAAAGGTATTATCCACGCATATTGATATGTATGTTCCATAAGAAAAGAAACTCTTTTTTCTTATAATTACAAATTGTTCTCGATTCACCAATTCTTATCTTTTTTATCCTTTTAGAAAGGAACAATAATAAAAGAAATAAACAAAAAAAAAGATATGAAAAAAAAAGTCAAATATTGGGATTCTTAATTATTCTGATTTTTTTTTGTGATTAATAAACATATTTATTATACTATAATAGTATAATAAATATATTATATAGTATACTATATTATAGTAAGGAAAAAGAGTTAGACCAAAAAAAGAGTACTTTTTTTATTCAAATATGGATCATAGTATCTATATTCGAATTAAAAAAAATACCTAGGTATTCTAGTTCATTTTGGGAAGGGAGTAATTACCTAACTTGTTGTGTAACTGATTGATTGGATTGAAACCCAATAAAAAAAACTTATGTTTATCAGAAATCTTATGATACTCCTTACTTTGAATTATGGACATAGCACTCTGGGCTTAATCAATTTTTATTTTCCCTTATTTTCTTCCATTTTTTTCCCTCATGTCATTTATATATGTGATGTGTGATGTGCGCGCATACGTATATGTGATATATATATCACATATACATGTATATATAAATATATTTGTATTATATATATTTGTATGTTTATTATATATTTATATGTTAAAGTAAAAAAACAATGTATATTAAAAAGAGTATATTAAAAAAATTATCCACATACACGAAATAAGTATAGATAATAACTAAAAAGAACGATCTATTTTGAAGAATACATGTCTTTCACATACAACGATAAAAGGAGGAACCCCCCTTTTTTGA